AAAGGAAAACAACTTATTTCAAATGAAATAGGCTGTTTTCATCTAATTTTTTTTTTTTTTTTTTTTTTATAGTTAATTTAAGTTTAGTTATATAAGATTATTGAATTGTGATCAGTTTTATTTAAATAAGTAAATTTAGTATAGAAATTTAAAAAATATTTTTGTTAAGTAGATAATAAAAAATTCCAATATAGACATTTCCGAGAGGTAAAAGTACAACATATAGATAAATAGGTAGATGAATAACAAAAATGTATTCTTAATATTTATTTATATAAATGTTGCACTACCGATTATATTATATACTAATAATATGATCTAACTGTTCTAGATTTCGGAATTTTAGGGTTTTTTTGACATAATTAATAGGCATATATTAATTAATTAAATATTTATATATATATAGATATTTATTAATCTTAACTAGTATATCGTTAATTTATCTTTAACTAATAATTTAAAATTTTTAAAATATATAAAAATAAATATATGAATGAATATTTAATTGAAATTTTATTATTTTATAAATATTATAATTTAAAAAAAAAAAAAAAAAAAATTTGATAAAAATTATATATTTATTAAATTTCTATTGCAATATATGATAATTTTTTATTATCTTATTTAATTATTATTTCAATTAATAATTTATTTTTTTTTTGTTATTTAATAAATATTTGATCTTAATATTAAATGAGTTATATAAAATTAATTTTTAATGAGTAAAATTAGAAAGTTTGTTTTTTTTTAAATAGGCTGTTTTCATCTAATTTTTATCAATGAAAAACGGTAAATTACTTAGGGGGTGATTTCTGATGCAGCTCGAAATACTAATGTATTTTATTTATGAGAAAAGTTATTTTATTAGTTATTTACTTAAAAATAGTTATTTATGTAGTATATATATTTAATTATATAAAGTTGTGTATGTATTATTTAATTAATATTAAAGTTTTATTTTGGCTTTAAATTTTATTATTGATTTATTTTATATGTAAGTTTTTGCGTGTATTTTTATTTATTTTAATAATAAGTAAATTTTAATTATAATCTCAGTAAATAGCTTTATTAATCAAGGAAACTTGGAAATAGTAATTTCATAGAGTATTGGCTAAATTTGTGCCAGCAGCCGCGGTTACACAAATAATGCAAATAAAATTTGTTCAGTGTGAGTTAAAATGATAATTTTAAAATAAAATTGGATTTATTAGGTGAAATTTTAAATTTAATAATTTTTAATTTGTGAGATTTTGAAGCTTGTAAATTTTAGATATAAACTAGGATTAGATACCCTATTATTTAAAATGTAATTATAAACACTAAGGTAGTAGTAGTTATGTTCTTGAAACTTAAAAAATTTGGCGGTATTTTAGTCTATTCAGAGGAACCTGTCCTGTAATTGATAATCCACGATGAACCTTACTTAAGTTTGTTTTTCAGTTTATATACCGTCGTTATCAGAATATTTTATTAGAATAATAATTTTCTATAATTTTAATAGGAATGTATATCAGATCAAGGTGTAGCTTATATTTAAGTAGAGATGGGTTACAATAAATTTATTTAAACGGATCTAATTTTGAAATATTTTTAGTGAAGGTGGATTTGATAGTAAAATTTTAAAGATTGTAAATTTGATTTTAGCTCTAGAATATGCACACATCGCCCGTCGCTCTTACTATTAAGGTAAGATAAGTCGTAACATAGTAGATGTACCGGAAGGTGTATCTAGAATGACAGTTTAAAGCTTATTTAGTAAAGCATTTCATTTACATTGAAAAGATTTTTGTGCAAATCAATATAAACTGAACAATATTTGTTTATTTAGTTTTTTTATTTTAAGATTGATTTATTAAAAATAATTATATAGATTTAATGTTTTAGTAATTTTTAATGAAAAAATAATAATAATAATAGTTAATTAGTATTGTGAAAGATTACTGAAATATTTTGAAAAATTTTTGTTTTAAAAGAAAATTTAATTTATTGTACCTTGTGTATCAGGGTTTATCAAATAATTAATAAATATTTATTAATCTCGATTTTATAAGAGTTAATGATTTATGAAAGTTAATGTGTCAAAATTATTTTAAATAAATTGTTAGAAATGAAATGTTATTCGTTTATAAAGGTATCTAGTTTTTTTAGAAATAAATTTAATTTACAAATTTTTGATTTTTTGGTTATTTATTTAATTGAAAAATTTAATAATTTGAATATCTTAAGGGATAAGCTTTAAGATAAATTATTAAAAATTAATAATAATAATATAAAATGTATGCTTAGAATTAGCAATCATTATTAAGTTTGTTATAAATTATTTTATGATTTATATTATTTATTATATTTTAATTTATTTATAGAAATTTTTTTATTAATAATTTATAAAAAGTAATAATGATAGAATTAGTATATTTTTATGTTTAAATAATTTTATGTGATAAGTTTATATAAAGAACTCGGCAAATTTTTTACCCGCCTGTTTAACAAAAACATGTCTTTTTGAGTTATTTTTAAAGTCTGACCTGCCCACTGAAATTTTAAATGGCCGCAGTATCCTAACTGTGCAAAGGTAGCATAATCATTAGTCTTTTAATTGAAGGCTGGTATGAACGGTTGGACGAGGTATAAGCTGTTTCATATAAATTTATAGTAGAATTTTATATTTTAGTCAAAAAGCTAAAATGTTATTAAAAGACGAGAAGACCCTATAAATCTTTATATTTTATAGTATTTAAATTTTTTAGATTTGTTTTATTTTTATATTATAAAATATTTTGTTGGGGTGATGTTAAAATTTAATGAACTTTTAATTGTTTAAAATCATTAATTTATGAGTTATTGATCCATTAGTAGTGATTATAAGATTAAGTTACTTTAGGGATAACAGCGTAATTTTTTTGGAGAGTTCATATCGATAAAAAAGTTTGCGACCTCGATGTTGGATTAAGATATAATTTTAGGTGTAGCCGCTTAAATGTTAAGTCTGTTCGACTTTTAAATTCTTACATGATCTGAGTTCAGACCGGCGTAAGCCAGGTTGGTTTCTATCTTTAATACATTATAATATCTTAGTACGAAAGGACCAGATATTAGAATAATTATATTTTTAAATTAGAATATGATTAATTTAAGTAAACTATTTTGGCAGATTAGTGCAATAAATTTAGAATTTATTTATGTAATTTATATTACAAATAGTACTTGTTTTTTATAGAATTTATTTTATCAATTATTGGAAGTTTGATTTTGGTAATTTGTGTTTTAGTAAGAGTGGCTTTTTTGACTCTTTTGGAGCGTAAGGTATTAGGTTATATTCAAATTCGTAAGGGTCCTAATAAGGTTGGGTTAATAGGAATTCCTCAACCTTTTTGTGATGCGATTAAGTTATTTACTAAGGAACAAACTTATCCTCTTTTATCTAATTATATTTCTTATTATTTTTCACCTATTTTTTCTTTATTTCTTTCTTTAGTAGCTTGATTGTGTATTCCTTTATTTGTTAAGTTATTTTCTTTTAATTTAGGATTATTGTTTTTTTTATGTTGTACTAGTTTAGGTGTATATACTGTTATAGTTGCTGGTTGATCATCTAATTCTAATTATGCATTGTTAGGAGGATTACGTGCTGTAGCGCAAACTATTTCTTATGAAGTTAGAATAGCTTTAGTATTATTATCTTTTGTTTTTTTAATTGGTAGTTATAATATTTTAGATTTTTTTTATTATCAGAAAAGAATTTGATTTTTAGTAATTTTATTTCCAATTAGTTTAGTTTGATTTTGTATTTGTTTAGCTGAAACTAATCGAACTCCTTTTGATTTTGCTGAAGGAGAATCTGAATTAGTGTCTGGATTTAATATTGAATATAGAAGAGGTGGATTTGCTTTAATTTTTATAGCTGAATATGCTAGAATTTTATTTATAAGTATATTGTTTTGTGTGATTTTTTTAGGGTGTGATTTATTTAATATTATGTTTTATGTTAAATTAACTTTTATTTCTTTTATATTTATTTGAGCTCGTGGTACTTTACCTCGTTTTCGATATGATAAGTTAATGTATTTGGCTTGAAAGAGTTTTTTACCTTTTTCATTAAATTTTTTGTTGTTTATTATTGGTTTTAAATTATTATTGATTTTTTATATGTGGTTAATGAAAAATAGTAAAGTTAATAGAAAAGTTGATTTCTATCTTATGTTTTCAAAACATATGCTTGTTCAAGCTCATTAACTAGTTGATTAAATTATCTCATCATTTGTTAACTAATGGATTGATGATATAATATAAGAAGTAAATAACGGTTAAAATTTGTCCTACTAATACGTAAGGATCTTCTACTGGTCGAGCTCCAATTCATGTTAAAAGGATTACTGTTACTACTATAGATCAGAATAAAATTTTATTAATAGGATAAAATTGAATTCCTCGGAATTTTCTTAAATGATAAAATGGTAGAATAGCTAAGATAGCAATTGATAAGACTAGTGCAATTACTCCTCCTAATTTATTAGGAATAGAACGAAGAATTGCATAAGCGAATAGGAAGTATCATTCGGGTTGAATATGAACTGGGGTTACTAGAGGATTTGCTGGAATGAAATTATCTGGGTCTCCTAATAAATAAGGGTTAATTAATGTTAATAGAAGTAGTGCTGCGATTATTACAATAAATCCTACAATATCCTTAAATGAGAAATATGGGTGGAAAGGAATTTTATCAATATTAGAATTTAATCCGATTGGATTATTAGATCCTGTTTGGTGTAAAAATAGTAAGTGAATTAGGGTTATAGCTAATACAATGAAAGGAAGAATGAAATGGAAAGTGAAGAATCGTGTAAGAGTGGCGTTATCGACAGCGAATCCTCCTCATACTCATTGTACTAAATCAATTCCTAGATACGGAATGGCCGATAATAGATTTGTAATAACTGTAGCTCCTCAAAATGATATTTGTCCTCAAGGTAGTACATAACCTATAAAAGCTGTTGCTATTACTAAAAATAAGATTAATACACCTACTAATCATGTTGGTGTGAATAAATAAGATCCGTAATAAATACCACGTCCTACGTGTAGATAGATACAAATGAAGAAGAATGATGCTCCATTAGCATGTAGAGTTCGTAATAATCAACCATAATTTACATCACGGCAAATGTGATTTACACTATTGAAAGCTAAATTAATATCAGCTGTGTAATGTATAGCTAAAAATAATCCTGTTAGAATTTGAATAATTAAACATAATCCTAATAAGGAACCAAAATTTCATCAGGCTGAAATATTTACAGGGGCTGGTAGGTCTACTAAAGCATTATTTGCAATTTTAAATAGGGGGTGTTGGGTTCGTAAAGGTTTATTCATTAGTTTATTGGTCGAAGGGGTCCGTAGAATAATTTAGTAATTTTTACTACAGCAATTAAAGTGACTAATAGGTAATTTATTAGTAGGATAGTAATAAGATTTGTTGGAAAATTATATAATTTATTTAATCTTAAAGCATTTTCTGGTATTAAAATATTTATTTGGTTGTAAGGTTGTATTTCAAGATTTTGAATAAATGAAGTTGTTGATGATTTATCTATAAATATATAAATTAATACTAGTATAGCTATAATTATAATAGATATTGTAGTTAATTTTATGGATAAAGAAAATATTTCATTTGAGGCTAAGGAGGTTACATAAATAAATAATACTAATATTCCCCCTAGAAAAATTAGGAAAAGAATATAAGAGAATCAAAATCTTTTTGCTATTAATCCTGTTAGTAAACAGATTTGTAGGGTTTGGATTAGAAGTATTAATCCTATAGCTAATGGGTGATTTATTTGAATGAAAATAAATCTTGAAATTAATGTAGAAGCGTATAATAATAATTGTATAATATCAGGAGGTAGTTTAATTAAAATATTAATTTTGGGGATTAATGATAAAGTAATTTCTTTTCTCTTGAAGTTTTAAAAGATTTAATCTTATTTTTGGTTTACAAGACCAATGTTTTTATTAAACTATTAAAACTAATGATAATAAGTTTATATTGAGGATTACCTTGTTTTTTATTTTTAATAGGGATTTTTGTTTTTGTTTCTAATCGTAAGCATTTATTATCAATACTTCTAAGATTAGAATATATTGTATTAAATTTGTTTTTTCTTTTATTTATTTATTTAAATTTGATAGATTATAGAAGATTTTTTAGTATAATATTTTTAACATTTAGAGTGTGTGAAGGTGCTTTAGGTCTTTCTATTTTAGTTTCTATAATTCGAACTCATGGGAATGATTATTTTCAGTCATTTAATATTTTGCAATGTTAAAATTAATTTTTATAATACTTTTTATTAGTCCTATTTGTTTTATTAATGGTTTATTTTGAATGGTGCAAAATTTATTGTTTGTTGTTACTTTTATTTTTATTTTATTTAATTATTGTACAAATTATTTTGTAAATATTTCTTATTTTTTGGGATTTGATGTTATTTCTTATGGATTGATTTTATTAAGTTTTTGAATCTGTACATTGATATTAACAGCTAGTGAATCTGTTAATAAATATAATAATTATAAAAGATTATTTTTATTTAATGTATTAATTTTGTTAGTGTTTTTAGTTTTAACCTTTAGAAGAATGAATTTATTTATATTTTATTTATTTTTTGAAAGAAGATTAATTCCTACTTTATTTTTAATTTTAGGTTGAGGGTATCAACCGGAACGTTTACAAGCTGGTGTTTATTTGTTATTTTATACTTTATTGGTTTCTTTACCAATATTAGTTGGAGTTTTTTATTTATATAGTAATATAAATACTATAAATTTTTATTTGTTAGGAAACTATATATTTAATTATGATCTGTTGTATTTATCTTTGATTTTGGCATTTTTAGTTAAGATACCTATGTTTTTAGTACATTTATGATTACCTAAGGCTCATGTTGAAGCTCCTGTTTCAGGATCAATAATTTTGGCTGGTATTATGTTGAAATTAGGAGGTTATGGACTGTTACGGGTATTTTCATTTTTGCAGATGAGAGGAATTAAGTATAATTATGTTTGAGTAAGAATTAGATTGGTGGGGGGAGTTTTAATTAGATTGGTGTGTTTACGTCAAACTGATTTAAAGGCTCTTATTGCTTATTCTTCTGTTGCTCATATAGGAATTGTTTTAGGGGGTCTTATAACTTTAACTTATTGAGGACTTTGTGGTTCATATACTTTAATAATTGCTCATGGGTTATGTTCTTCTGGATTATTTTGTTTGGCAAATATTACTTATGAACGGTTGGGAAGTCGAAGTTTATTAATTAATAAGGGGTTATTAAATTTTATACCTTCTATAACATTATGATGATTTTTATTAAGAGCTTGTAATATAGCTGCTCCTCCTTCTTTGAATTTGTTAGGAGAAATTTCTTTATTAAATAGAATTGTTAGATGGTCTTGAGTTAGTATAATTGCTTTATCTTTATTGTCTTTTTTTAGAGCTGCTTATACTCTTTATTTATATGCTTATAGACAACATGGAAAGGTATTTTCTGGGGTTTATTCATTTAGAGGAGGTAAAATTCGAGAGTATTTATTATTATTTCTTCATTGATTTCCTTTGAATTTATTAATTTTAAAGAGAGATATTTGTTTATTTTGGCTTTAATTAATCTAAATAGTTTATGTTTAAAATATTGATTTGTGGTGTCAATGATATGAATTAGTCATTTTAGATCGTGAAATATTTATCAATTTGTAGAATTAGATTTTTAGTTTTAATTAGTATTAGAATTAGTTTTTTTTCATCTAGTTTGTTTTTTTTATTAAATGATTATACTATTTTTTTAGAATGAGAAGTTGTTAGTTTAAATTCAGTTAGAATTGTGATGACATTTTTGTTCGATTGAATAAGTTTATTATTTATATCATTTGTTTTATTGATTGCTTCTTTAGTTATTTATTATAGAAAGGAATATATAAGAGGTGATGTAAATATTAATCGTTTTATTATGTTAGTACTTATATTTGTTTTGTCTATAATATTATTAATTATTAGACCAAATTTGATTAGTATTTTATTAGGTTGAGATGGATTAGGACTGGTTTCTTATTGTTTAGTTATTTATTTTCAAAATGTAAAATCATATAATGCTGGTATATTGACAGCATTATCAAACCGAATTGGGGATGTTGCTTTTTTATTAGCTATTGCTTGAATATTAAATTATGGGAGTTGAAATTATATTTTTTATTTAGAAAGCATGAAGAATAGTTTAGAAATAGAAATTATTGGAGCGTTAATTATGTTGGCTGCTATAACTAAGAGTGCTCAGATTCCGTTTTCATCTTGATTACCAGCGGCTATAGCAGCTCCTACTCCAGTTTCTGCTTTAGTACATTCATCTACTTTAGTAACTGCTGGGGTATATTTATTAATTCGTTTTAATATTTTATTGAGAGGTAGATGATTAGGGGATTTATTATTATTATTATCTGGATTGACTATATTTATAGCTGGGTTGGGAGCTAATTTTGAATTTGATTTAAAGAAAATTATTGCTCTATCTACGTTAAGACAGTTAGGGTTGATAATAAGAATTTTATCTATAGGATTTTATAAATTAGCTTTTTTTCATTTGTTAACACATGCTTTATTTAAGGCCTTATTGTTTATGTGTGCTGGAGCTATTATTCACAATATAAATAATTCTCAAGATATTCGTTTGATAGGGGGATTAGGAGTTTATATACCTTTAACATCTGGTTGTTTTAATGTAGCTAATTTGGCTTTATGTGGGATACCTTTTTTAGCTGGATTTTATTCTAAGGATATAATTCTTGAAATTGTTTCTTTAAGATATATTAATATATTTTCTTTCTTTTTATATTTTTTTTCTACTGGATTAACTGTTTGCTATTCTTTTCGGTTGGTTTATTATTCTATAACTGGTGAGTTAAATTGTGGTTCTTTAAATATACTTAGAGATGAGGGTTGAATTATACTTCGTGGTATAAGAGGGTTGTTAGTGATAAGAATTTTCGGTGGTAGAATGTTGAGTTGATTAATTTTTCCTACTCCTTATGTAATTTGTTTGCCTAGTTATTTAAAATTATTAACATTATTTGTTTGTATTGTTGGAGGAGTTTTAGGATATTTGATTTCAAATGTTTCTTTATTTTATTTTAATAAATCATTAAATAATTATTTAAGCAGATATTTTTTTGGGTCTATGTGATTTATACCTTATATTTCTACTTATGGGATTATTAATTATCCTTTAATTTTAGGAGGTAGAGTTTGTAAATCTTTCGATCAAGGTTGATCTGAATTTTTAGGGGGGCAAAATTTATACAATGAATTAGTTAAGTATTCTCAACATATATTTATTATACACAATAATAATTTGAAGATTTATCTTTTATTATTTGTTTTATGAATTATTTTTTTATTTTCTTTCTTCTTAATATTTTATTCAAGTAGCTTAAAATAGAGCATAACACTGAAGATGTTAGGGTAATTATGTAATTCTTGGATATAGGGAATTAATTTTAGTAATTTATAAAAATAATAGAATTTTGTTTTTACAATGAAAATGTAATGTTTTTGTTAAACTATATAAATAGAAGTACAAATGGAGTTTAACCATTAAAAGATAAAAGTTAGCAGCTTTTTCTTGAACGTCATACTTCCTTAATTGGAGAATAACCTCAATTCTATCATTAACAGTGATAAGCCTCTTTTTGGCTTCAATTAATTTAAATAAAATATTAAAAATTATTATATATATATATATATATATATATATTGCAATAGAAATTTAATAAATATATAATTTTTATCAAATTTTTAGAATAAGGGTATAGATATACCTAAGATTAGGTCGAAACTAATTGCAATAAATCGCTTCATATTCTAAGGTAGATTGATGATTACCAATACTTTTTGAATGCAAATCAAATGTTATAATTAACTACAACCCTAGTTTGATCAGTTTAGTATACCTTGGTTTCATTCATGATATAATCCAATAATTAAAATGATAATGAAAATAACTGATGTTATTGTTCACATTAAAATATCTGAAATAGGAATAATTAGGATTATAGGTAAAATTAGAGCGATTTCTACATCGAAAATTAAAAAAATAATAGTGATTAAGAAAAATCGAAGTGAGAAAGGAAGACGTGAGGATGATTTAGGGTCGAATCCACATTCAAATGGGGAACATTTTTCCCGATCTGTAAGAGCTTTTTTTGATAATACAGAAGCTAAAATTATTACTACTCTAGTAATAATTATTAGAATTGATCCTATGGTAACGATTGAAAAGATTATCTATACTACTAATTAGTAGGCCTTATGATTGGAAGTCAAATATACTTATATACTATATAGATAATTAATTAACCCCCTCATCAATAGATTGAGATATAGAGGAATAATCAGACAATATCAACAAAATGTCAGTATCATGCGGCTGCTTCGAATCCGAAATGGTGTGTTTTAGAAAAGTGGTTGTTTAAGTGTCGGATTAAGCATACTAAAAGGAAAGTTGTTCCGATTAATACATGAATTCCGTGGAATCCTGTTGCTATAAAGAATGTAGAACCGTAAACTGAGTCTGCAATGGTGAATGGGGCTTCAATATATTCATATGCTTGCAGGATAGTGAAATATACACCCAATAATACTGTGAAGAATAATCCTTGTGTTGCTTGAGAGTGATTTCCTTCTATTAATCTGTGGTGAGCTCAAGTTACAGTTACTCCTGAAGATAATAGAATTGCTGTGTTTAATAAAGGAATTTGAAATGGATTGAAGGGTTGAATTCCAGCAGGAGGTCATGATGCTCCTAGTTCAATAGCAGGAGATAAACTACTGTGAAAAAAAGCTCAGAAAAATGAAACGAAAAATAAAACTTCTGATAAAATAAATAAAATTATTCCTCATCGAAGACCTAGAGTTACTGGTAATGTATGTAATCCTTGGAATGTTCCTTCTCGTGATACATCTCGTCATCATTGATATACTGTTAAAATAGTAATTACATTTCCTAATAGAAATAATGAAATATCATATTGGTGGAATCATTTTACTAATCCTGATACAGATGTTATAGCTCCAATAGCTCCTGTTAGAGGTCATGGACTATAATCTACTAAATGAAATGGGTGATTTGAGTGTGTTGACATTAATTTACTTCACTAGAGTATAAAGTACTTAAAACAGCAAATACATAGGATTGAATAATAGCTACAGCTGATTCAAGAACTAATAGAGCAATTTGTCCTACTAATAAAAGAGATACAATTGCGTAAGATAGAGAAGGACCAGTATTACCTAGAAGAGTTAGAAGTAAATGTCCTGCAATCATATTAGCTGCTAATCGTACGGCTAAAGTTCCTGGTCGAATAATATTTCTAATTGTTTCAATACATACTATGAATGGTATTAGAACTGCAGGTGTTCCTTGGGGTACTAAATGTGCAAATATATGTTGTGTATGATTAATTCATCCATATAGTATGAAACATAATCATAAAGGAAGAGCTAAGGTAAGAGTTAATGTTAAATGACTTGTTCTGGTGAAAATATAGGGAAATAATCCTAAGAAATTATTAAATAAAATTAATGAAAATAGTGATACGAAGATAAAAGTTGATCCTGAATGTCCTGATGGTCCTAATAGAGTTTTGAATTCCTTATGTAAGGTTAAAAGGATAGAATTTCAGAAAATATGTCATCGTGAAGGTATAAGTCAGTATGCTGAGGGAATTAATAATAGACCTAAGAATGTTCTTATTCAATTTAATGATAAATTAAAAATGCTTGATGAAGGGTCGAATACAGAGAATAGATTTGTTATCATTTTCAGTTAAGTGTTGTAGATGTATATTTTTTTGAGATTTGAGATTTAGGTGTTTGTGGTAGTACAGAATAATAATTTATTATACTAAACAAAATAAAAGTAATTGAGAAGATAATAAATAAGCTTAATCAACCAATAGGTGCTATTTGTGGAATTAAAAAATATTGAATAGATCAATAATTTCAGTTTGACATACTAATGTTATATTTTAACTAATTTTTTTTTCATTAGAAGTAAGTGCTAATTTACTATGAGATGGTTTAAGAGACCAGTACTTGCTTTCAGTCATCTAATGATAAATTATGAATTAGCACTATTAGTAACTCATTTAATAAAATGATTAACAGGGATTCTTTCGATTACGATAGGTATAAAACTATGATTAGCTCCACAAATTTCAGAACATTGACCATAAAATAATCCTGGTCGGTTTATTAAGAAATTTGTTTGATTTAGTCGTCCAGGAGTTCCATCAACCTTTACTCCTAGTGAGGGAATTGTTCAAGAATGGATTACATCTGCTGCTGTTACTAGAATTCGAATTTGTGAATTTATAGGTAGAACTACTCGGTTATCTACATCTAATAAACGGAAGCCGTCTGTAGCTAATTCATTAGTTGGAATTATATATGAATCAAATTCTACATTTATAAAATCTGAATATTCATAACTTCAATATCATTGATGACCAATAGCCTTTAAAGTTACTGAAGGTTCATTAATTTCATCTAATAAGTAAAGTAGTCGTAGGGAAGGTAAAGCAATAAATAGTAGGACAATTGCTGGGAGAATTGTTCAAATTATTTCAATAGTTTGACCATGAAGTAGATTTCGGTTTGTATAAGTATTAAAGAATAATATAAATATTAAATAACCTACTAGAGTTGTAATTATTACTAGAATTATTAGAGCGTGATCGTGAAAAAATGTAAGTTGTTCTATAAGAGGAGAGGCACTATCTTGAAGGCCAAGGGCAGCTCATGTTGTCATTAGTTTCTAATAAAAGTAAAATACTTTATATATGGAGCTTAAATCCATTGCACTAATCTGCCATATTAGAAATTAGTTAAAAGAGGTAGTTCTGAATAACTATGTTCGGCTGGTGGAGTGTTTTGAAGCCATTCAATTGAAGAACTAAGTTGTATAGGATAAATCACTTGGCGTTGAGTAACTAGTCTTTCTCAAATAATAAATAAGAAGAATAGAATACCTAGTAGGGAAATTGATGAACCAATTGTAGAAACTACATTTCATGTTGTATAAGCATCTGGATAATCAGAATATCGTCGAGGTATACCAGCTAATCCTAAGAAATGTTGAGGGAAGAATGTTAGGTTTACTCCAATGAATATAATAATAAATTGACTTTTTAATCATTTAGGATTTAGTACAAGTCCTGTAAATAATGGATATCAGTGGACGAATCCTGCTATAATAGCGAATACTGCTCCTATTGATAGTACATAGTGGAAGTGAGCTACTACATAATAAGTGTCGTGAAGAATAATATCTACAGAGGAGTTAGCTAATACTACTCCTGTTAAACCTCCTACTGTAAATAAGAATACAAATCCTAATGCTCATAATATAGCTGGAGAATAATTTAGTTGTGTACCGTGAAGGGTAGCTAATCAACTGAAAATTTTAATACCTGTTGGTACAGCAATAATTATTGTTGCTGAAGTAAAGTAAGCTCGTGTATCTACATCTATTCCTACAGTAAATATATGATGAGCTCAAACAATAAAACCAAGTAGTCCAATTGCTATTATTGCATAAATTATTCCCAAAGAACCGAATGTTTCCTTTTTACCAGATTCTTGACTAATAATATGGGAGATTATTCCGAATCCTGGTAAAATTAAAATGTAAACTTCTGGGTGTCCAAAAAATCAAAATAAATGTTGATATAGAATAGGGTCTCCACCTCCCGCTGGGTCAAAGAAAGAAGTATTTAAATTTCGATCTGTTAATAGTATTGTGATAGCTCCAGCTAAAACAGGCAATGAAAGTAGTAGTAATAGTGCTGTTAATACTACTGCTCATACGAATAAAGGTATTCGGTCGAAAGTAATTCCTGTAGATCGTATATTAATTACTGTTGTAATAAAATTTACGGCACCTAAAATAGAGGAAATTCCAGCTAAATGTAAAGAGAAAATAGCTAAATCAACGGATGCTCCCCCATGTGCAATAATTGATGAAAGAGGAGGGTATACAGTTCAACCTGTCCCAGCTCCATTTTCCACTATACTGCTCACTAAAAGTAGAGTAAGTGAAGGAGGCAGTAATCAAAATCTTATGTTATTTATTCGTGGGAATGCTATATCTGGGGCTCCAAGTATTAATGGTACTAATCAATTACCAAATCCTCCAATCATAATTGGTATTACTATGAAAAAAATTATTACAAATGCATGAGCTGTTACGATTACATTATAAATTTGGTCGTCTCCAATTAGAGCTCCTGGATGACCTAATTCTGCTCGAACTAAGATTCTTAAAGATGTTCCTACTATACCTGCTCAAGCACCGAAAATAAAATATAAGGTTCCAATATCTTTATGGTTTGTTGAAAATAGCCACTGTCGCGATTAAATGGCTGAAGTTTAGGCGATAGACTGTAAATCTATTCATAAGAATTTATTCTTTTTAATCAAGGCTTTATAGTCAATAATGACATTAGACTGCAATTCTAAAGGAGTAAAAACTTACTAAGGCTTAAAAGACTAGACTTATATTTATAGCTTTGAAGGCTATTAGTTTATTTAACTTAAAGCCTTACTATAAATTTACAAGAATAGGTAAATTAATGAAATTAGAATTAGTCTGAATGTGGAAATGAAAGATAAAATTAGTATGATTTTGAATGAAGCATTGTTGATGAAAGTGCTAACAGTTCAGTTGTTTTCGAAGTAGTTTAATATAAATGCTGCGAAACATAAACGTAAGTAGAAAAATAGTGTAATTAAGGTTATTACTGTTATAATAGTTATTAAAACATATTGACTTTTTATAACTAATATTTGAATAACTAATCATTTAGGAATAAATCCAATAAATGGGGGGAGTCCTCCTAAAGACAATAAATTTAGGAATAGTATAAATTTCAAGATTTTTGATCTGAAGAATGAATTAAATAATTGGTTAATATGATATATTTTAAAGTTATTGAATATAAAAGTTAAACTAAATGATAGGAATGTATAAAATGTGAAATAAATTAATCACATAGATTCATTTGCTTGTATAGCGGCTAGTATTCAACCTAAATGATTAATTGATGAGAAGGCTATTAATTTTCGTAGAGAGGTTTGATTTAATCCTCCTAAAGAACCTACAATTGTTGATGTAATAATTACTAATAAAATAAGATTTCTTTGTGTGATATAAGAAATTAATATAAGAGGTGCAATTTTTTGTCAGGTCATTAAGGTTAATGCATTTATTCAAGATAATCCTTCTATAACATTAGGAAATCAAAAATGAAAAGGAGCAGCACCTCTTTTTAAAAGAAGAGAAGATGTTATAATTAGGTCGTTATATAAGGAATTTTCTTGTGTGACTGGAAAATTATTTAGATATCCTATCATAATAGCGAACAATAATACAGCTGAAGCTATGGCTTGTGTTAGAAAATACTTAAGTGAGGCTTCTGTAGATATTAAATTATTACTATTTATTAGGGGGATAAAAGATAATAAATTAATTTCTAAACCTATTCAAGCACCTAACCAAGAATTAGATGATACTGTGATTATTGTTCCTGTGATTAAGATAAAAAAGAATATAATTTTAGCTGAATTATTAAAAATTAAAAAGAAAAGGATTGGAACCTTTATAAATGGGGTATGAACCCAGTAGCTTGATTAGCTTATCTTTTTATATAATTGATATATTTTGGTGTATGATGCACAAAAGTTTTTGATACTTTTAGAAATAGTTTAATTCTATTAAATATAATGAATGTAATATTATTACATAATTTACCCTATCAAGGTAACCCTTTTCGTCAGGCAATTCATT